ATGGGAAAGAACATTTACCCATTTATATAACAGACCGTATGGTGGGTCACAAATTGGGAGAATTCGCACCTACTCTTACTTTCCGGGGACACGCGAGAAACGATAATCGATCTCGCCGTTAATGACGTAAAATAGGAGTTTTTCATTCATTGGCCGGAGGTAAAAAACGTATGTCAAGTTGGAGAAAGGCAAAGAAGAGCGAGCAAAAGCATAGATTAAAGAGAATTGCGAGAACTCGAGTACAAGCTTTCGCGCGAGATGTACGCATTTCAGCGCACAAGGCACGAAGAGTCATTGATCAGATTCGTGGACGTTCTTATGTGGAAACACTTACACTACTCGAGCTCATGCCCTACCGAGCATCTTATCCCATTTTTAAATTGCTTTATTCCGCAGCAGCAAGCGCTAGTCACAATCTGGGTTTCAAAGAAGCTGACTCATACATTAGTAAAGCGGAAGTTAATGAGGGTGCTGTTTTGAAAAGGTTAAAGCCTCGGGCTCGAGGGCGTAGTTATCTGATAAAAAAACCCACCTGTCATATAACTATTGTATTGAAGGATAGAACCTTAAATGAAATGAGTACTCCTACTTCACTTTCTTAAAAAAAAAGCGAATCTCTAATATTTAGGTTTAGGGGTCGTATATATAATAGAAAAATATCTAGAGTAGAAGGAGAGAGAAATATAGAAATGGGGAAAAAAATAAATCCACTTGGTTTCCGACTTGGTGCAAATCAAAGTCATCGTTCCATTTGGTTTGCACAATCCAAAAGTTATTCTAGAGGTCTTCAGGAAGATGAAAAAATACGAGATTGTATCCAACATTATGTAGAAAAAAATACGAGAATATCCTCGGGTTTCGAAGGAAAAGGAATCTCCCATATAGAAATTCAAAAAAAAATCGATCTTATCCAGGTAATAATCTATATGGGATCCCCAAATTCGTTAATGGAGGGTCGAACACGAGGAATCGACGAATTACAGACCAATGTACAAAAAGAATTTCTTTCCGTGAACAGGAGACTTAACATTGCTATTATACGAGTTGCAAAACCTTATGCACAACCCACTATTCTTGCAGAACATATAGCTCTGCAATTAAAGAATCGAGTTTCATTTCGAAAGGCAATGAAAAGTGCTATTGAATTAACTGAACAAGCAGATACAAAAGGAATTCAAATACAAATAGCAGGGCGTATCGATGGAAAAGAGATTGCACGTGTCGAATGGATCAGAGAAGGAAGGGTTCCCCTACAAACCATTCGAGCTAAAATTGATTATTGTTCCTACACAGTTCGAACTATTTATGGGATATTAGGCATTAAAATTTGGATATTTTTGGATGAGAAATAAAATAAGAGAACCCCGATAGAAGAAAAAACGAAAACCGTTTCGTTGTTTTTATCTTCAAAAAAAATAAGTCATTCTAATTCTTAATTCTATAGGGTTGAATAAAAATTTCATTTATCTTTTGGAAGAATTGCTATGCTTAGTGTGCGACTCGTTGGTTTTTCTTTAGAGTTGGGATTAAAAAAACAATAAACATACCGGCGAGGTCCCTAACTAATAACAACTAGAGAACTAATAACCAGCTCATTGCTTCGTATTATCGAGATCCGCGAAATCGGTCACTATATGCAGTCACTATATGATTGACACTTCATATAGTTGAAGCAACTACATTATGGATTTCTATCAAATAAAAAAAGAAAACACAATTATGTATTGTGAATCAAAATAGAATAGAAGAATGCCGATAAATGGAAAGGTGAGAGAAAGATATCAGTAAAATATCAATGATATAGGATTCCAATATGTATGGCCTACGAATCATCTCATAAAAATAAAAAAAGAAAAAGCAGTGTAAGAAAGCATTAAATTCCAATTATATGGATCAAAATTCGATCAATCATCCAGTTCATAGGATAGGAGAACTCAAATAAATGGAGAGCCTAAAGTCAATAGAGACTGGGAAGATTGACTCGAAAATGAATTTCATTAACATCGAAAGCTCCACTGCATAATTCAGCCTAGCCATTAATAGAGAAGCAGTGGGAACGACGGAACCTGTGACTGCAGAGGATTTATTTGTAAATAAAATCCTAATGATTCATTGGGTGGGATGGCGAAACCAACCGGGAGCCAATTCATTTTTCTGAGGGGTCGTGTATTTACCTTACGAATGAAGCGTAAAAAAGAGTTAATATTCGCCCGCGAAGAATAGCTTATTGGATTGCCCGATTTTTTGTTCGGCCGAGCCAATTCGATGAAAGGTTAAAACAAACAAAACAAGGATTCGGTATAAAAATGAAAGAGATTATTCTATAAATCGAACCAGACGTCTTATAAAAGTCTATGTCTATCTGTATATACATACAGACTCTCTATTTTCAGATGTATAACAAATAAAAAAAATGCAATTGTTGATTTTAAATTTTAAGTAAATCAATAAATAGCAAGATTTTGCGTCTTATTGATTAAATAGAAGAAATACAATCGAGCATTTTGCTCGCGAGGAGCTGGATGAGAAGAAACTCTCATGTCCAGTTCTGCAGTAGAGATGGGGTTGGAGAAATACCCATCAACTATAACCCAAAAAGAACCAGATTCCGTAAACAACATAGAGGAAGGATGAAGGGAATATCTTATCGGGGCAATCGTATTTGTTTCGGTAGATACGCTCTTCAAGCACTTGAACCCGCTTGGATTACATCTAGACAAATAGAAGCAGGCCGACGGGCTATGGCACGGTATGCACGTCGCGGGGGAAAAATATGGGTACGTATATTTCCCGATAAGCCCGTTACAGTAAGACCTGCGGAAACCCGTATGGGTTCAGGTAAAGGATCCCCTGAATATTGGGTATCTGTCGTTAAACCGGGCCGAATACTTTATGAGATCGGGGGAATATCAGAAACTGTAGCTAGAGCCGCGATTTCCATAGCTGCGTCAAAAATGCCTATACGAACTCAATTCGTTATTGCAGGATAAGGCTGTTGAAACAAAAAAAAATAGTGAAGAAAAAACGAGGATTACTTTCTTTTTTTTTTTGAATTTCTTTTCTATTTCTGGACAAAAAATATTTCTTTCTTTTTTCCTGCGCCCTTTGCATCAAAATAACAGATAAAACAAATTATATGATTCAAACTCAAACCTATTTGAATGTAGCAGACAACAGCGGAGCTCGAGAATTGATGTGTATTCGAATCTTAGGAGCTAGTAATCGGCGATATGCTAATATTGGTGATATTATTGTTGCTGTAATCAAAGAAGCGGTGCCAAATATGCCTCTAGAAAGATCCGAAGTAATTCGGGCTGTGATTGTACGTACATGTAAAGAACTTAAACGTGACAACGGTATGATAATACGATATGATGACAATGCAGCAGTTGTCATTGATCAAGAAGGAAATCCAAAAGGAACCCGAGTTTTTGGAGCGATCGCTCGGGAATTGAGACAATTGAATTTTACTAAGATAGTTTCATTAGCTCCCGAGGTATTATAAATACTAGTCGATGAGATCATGATATATAATCAAGTAGGATATCTAAAATGGATCAATTATGGAAATGATGTCTCATGCATATCCCTTCTCATGCGTACCCCTTTTCTCCTTATTTATTCTTTCTTTAAAAAATCTTTAAAAAATAATCAAAAGGGAAGAATAAAAAAAAAAAAGAAAACATGTTGATTATATTTTAAATAATAGGCAATAATAATTCTAGTTTGTCATGGGTAGGGACACTATTGCTGATATAATAACTTCGATAAGAAATGCTCATATGGATAAAAAAGGAACGGTTCGAATAGCATCTACAAATATGACCGAAAACATAGTTAGAATACTTTTACGAGAAGGCTTTATTGAAAACGTTAGGAAACATCGAGAAAATCAGAAAAATTTCTTGGTTTCAACCCTACGACATAGAAGGAATAGGAAAGGAACATCTAGAACTATTTTAAATTTAAAGCGTATCAGCCGACCGGGTTTACGAATCTATTCCAACTATCAAAAAATACCTAGAATTTTAGGCGGAATGGGGATTGTCATTCTTTCTACTTCTCGAGGGGTAATGACAGATCGTGAAGCTCGACTAGAAGGCATTGGAGGAGAAATTTTGTGTTATATATGGTAATCCCTCTGCTCAGGTGTCTGAATTGGATCCGCAACTTCCGATTTCTGAAAAGGGGAAGAAAGACTGGTTGTCTAATATTACCCCTCCTCCATTAGTTGATACTTCAAGGAGGTTGCCTGGAATGAAAGAACAAAAATTGATTCATGAAGGTTTAATTACTGAATCACTTCCCAATGGTATGTTCCGGGTTCGTTTAGATAATGAAGATTTAATCCTAGGTTATGTTTCAGGGAGAATCCGGCGCAGTTTTATACGGATACTGCCGGGGGATAGAGTCAAAATCGAAGTAAGTCGTTATGATTCAACCAGAGGACGTATAATTTATAGACTTCGCAACAAAGATTCGAACGATTAGGCACCCTTTTAAACATTTCTTTCATGGGCGGGGGGATCCAATTCGAGTTCCAAATTTCAAGAGACTTATTTTCTTCCAAAGAATAGATTCGGAATTAAGGTAAGGAATAAAAAATATGAAAATAAGAGCCTCTGCTCGTAAAATTTGTGAAAAATGTCGTTTGATTCGTAGACGTGGACGAATTTTAGTAATTTGTTCCAACCCGAGACATAAACAGAGACAAGGATAATCTTTCTAAAAGGGACTCGTCAAGGGATCCAATGTACAAATACAAATAAAGTATTCGCTTAAATATGAAATGGATATATCCGTATATTTCTGACTCATACTTAATAAGATAAGATGAAAAATATATATGACAAAACCTATACCAAGGATTGGTTCACGTAGAAGTGGGCGTATTGGTTCACGTAAGGCTGGGCGTAGAATACCAAAAGGGGTTATTCATGTTCAAGCGAGTTTCAACAATACCATTGTGACTGTTACAGATGTACGAGGTCGAGTCGTTT